GAAAAAGAAAAGGGATTTCTTGCTCTAGATATGCTCGAAAAAAGGACCAGATTATGCAATGATGAAAACGAACAAAAATACTTGCCCAAAACGTATGACCCCTTTTTGAGGGGACCATATCGTGGAACAATAAAAAAATTCTATTCACATATGATCATGAATGATTTAATCACTTCTACAGATACGGAGGATTCCATAGAAATCAATTGGATAAATAAGATTTATGGGCTACTTCCTAATAATTCTAATTATTCCAGAAAATTTGAACATCAAAAGAATCCGCCTGATAGGGAATCATTACTGAATTATATTGGTAATTCCTTAACCTCAATCAAAGAATTTCCTTTTGAGCCTGCACCCATTTTGCATTTTAAAAAATATTCTTTATTGAGAGAGCAAACAAGAATTGATTTTGAAAATCAAACAAAAGCTTTAAAATGGGTATTCGATGTAATTACAACTGATCCAAACGATCAAACAATAATTAGAAATAAATCTATTGGAATAGAAGAAATCCATAAAAGGGTTCCTCGGTGGTCATACAAATTAACTGATGATTTGGAAGAACAGGAGGAAGAAAATGAGGAAGAATCTAAGGAAGATCATGAAATTCGTTCAAGAAAAGCCAAACGCGTAGTAATTTATACTGATAACAATCAGAATACCAACCCTATTACAACTACAAATAATACTAATAATAGTGATCAAGCAGAAGAGGTGGCTTTGATACGTTACTCGCAACAATCGGATTTTCGTCGGGATATAATCAAAGGATCCATGCGTGCTCAAAGACGTAAAACGGTTATTTGGGAAATGTTTCAAGCAAATGTGCATTCTCCGCTTTTTTTGGATCGAATAGACAAAACATTTTTTTTTTCTTCTTTTTATATCTCTGAAATGATGAATCTCATTTTTAGGAATTTGGTGGGGAGAGAACCAGAATTGATGGGGAGAGAACCAGAATTGATGGGGAGAGAACCAGAATTGATGGGGAGAGAACCAGAATTGAAAATTTCACATTTTGATTTTGAGGAGGAAGAGACAAGGGAAAAAGAGAAAAAAAACGAAGAAAAAAAAGAGGAAAATGAACGTATAGTAATATCAGAAACTTGGGATAGCATTATATTTGCTCAAACAATAAGAGGTTTGATGTTAGTAACCCAATCTTTTCTTAGAAAATACATTGTATTGCCTTCATTGATAATTGCTAAAAATATTGGCCGTATGTTATTATTCCAATTCCCCGAATGGTATGAGGATTTGAAGGAGTGGAATAGAGAAATGCATGTTAAATGCACTTATAATGGTGTTCAATTATCAGAAACAGAATTTCCCAAAGATTGGTTAGCAGACGGTATTCAGATAAAGATTCTATTTCCTTTCTGTTTGAAACCTTGGCGAAGATCTAAAATACGATCTCATCCTAGGGATCAAATAAAAAAAAAAGGAAAAAAAGACAATTTTTGTTTTTTAACGGTTTGGGGAATGGAAGCGGAATTCCCTTTTGGGAATCCCCGAAAACGACCTTCCTTTTTTGAACCCATTTATAAAGAACTCCAAAAAAAAGTTAGAAAAGTTAAAAAGGATTTCTTTCTACTTCTAAAAGTTTCAAAAGAAAAAACAAGATGGATCATTAAAATACTTCTAGTTCTAAAACGAATAATGAAGGAAATTCCAAAAGTAAACCCAATATTCTTATTTGAATTGAGCAAGGTGAAAGTATATGAAACGGCTGAAAATGGAAAAGATTCCGAAATAAATAATAAGATTATTCACAAATCAACCATTCAAATCCAATCCATGAATTGGACAAATTATTCACTCATAGAAAAAAAGATGAAAGATCTTTCTGATAGAACAATCACAATCAGGAATCAAATAGAACGAATCACAAAAGACAAGAAAAAAATAATTCTAACTTGTGCTGATAAAAGATCAAAATCACAGAAACATATTTGGCAGATATTCCAAAGAATAAATATACGATTAATACGTAAATCACATTATTTTATGAAATCTCTGATTGAAAATATATATATAGATATCTTGCTATGTATGATTACCATTCACAGGATCTATTTCCAACTTTTCTTTGAATCAACAAAAAAAATAATCAATAAATCCGTTTACAACGATCAAACAAATCAGGAAGGAATTGATGAAAGAGATCAAAATACAATGAACTTTTTTTCCACTATAAAAAAGTCCTTTTCGAATACTAATATTAGTAATAGTACAAAAATGTATTATGACTTATCCTCCTTGTCCCAAGCATATGTATTTTACAAATTATCACAAACCCAATTACTTAACAAGTATCAATTGAAATCTCTACTTCAATATCAGGGGACTTATCCTTTTATTAAGGATAAAATCAAGGATTATTGTATGACACGAGGAATATTTGATTACAATTCAAGACATAAGAAAATTCATAAGTCTGGAATGATTGAATGGAAAAACTGGTTAAAGGGGCATTATCAATACAATTTATCTAAAACCAAATGGTCGCGGTTAGTACCGCAAAAATGGCGAAATAGAATCAATCAACGTTATAGGATTCAAAATAAGGACTCAATTAAAGCGGATTCATATAAAAAAGAAAAAGACCAATTAATTCATTACGTGAAACAAAATTACTATGCAGCGGATTCATTGACAAATCAAAAAGAAAAATGGAAAAAACACTACAGATATGATCTTTTATCACATAAATATATGAACTATGGGGATAAGGAGGATTTTGATATTTATGGGTCAAGATTACAAGTAAACGGGGTTCACAAAATTCCATATAATTTCAATAAACCAAAATCCGAATCATTTTATGTATTGGTAAGTACAGCTATTAGTGATTATCTAGAAGAAGGATATATTATTGATACGCATAAAAATCTAGATAGAAAATATTTTGATTGTCGAATTCTCCACTTTTGTCTTAGAAAAAATATCAATATTGAGACCTGGACCAATACACATATCGGTACCAAAATTGATAAAAATACTAAGACTGAAAAAAAAATCAACAACAAATTGAAAAAAAAAGATATTTTTTCTCTTACGATTCATCAAGAAATCAACCCATCCAATCAAAAAAGTATTTTTTTTAATTGGATGGGAATGAATCAAGAAAGAGTTTATCATACCATATCAAATCTAGAATCTTGGTTCTTCCCAGAATTTGTCTTACTTTTTGATGCATATAAGATTAAACCATGGATTATACCAATCAAATTACTTCTTTTTGACTTTTATTTTTATAAAAATAAAAGTCAAAATAAAAACATCAATATAAATAGAAAAAATAATCTTCAGATGATATCTCATCAAAAAAAATATCTTAAATTAGAAAATTCCAACCAACAAAAAAATGAGCAACAGGACCAAGTAAATCTTGTATCAGATCTACGAAAAGAAAACAAAAAAAAAGATATTGAAGAGAATTATGCGAGATCAGGCATTACCATTAAAAAAGGTAAGAAGAAAAAAGAATCCAAGAAAAACAAGAAAGCAGAACTAGATTTCTTCCTGAAAAAATATTTCCTTTTTCAATTAAGATGGGATGACTCCTTGAACCAAAGAATGATCAATAATATCAAGGTATATTGTCTCTTACTTAGACTGATAAATCCAAAAGAAATTGCTATATCCTCGATTGAAAGAGGAGAGATGCATCTGGATGTAATGCTAATTCAGAAAGATCTAGCTCTTACAGAATTGATAAAAAAAGGAATATTAATTATCGAACCAATTCGTCTATCTATAAAAAGGGATGGAAAATTGATTATATATCAAACTATAAGTATTTCATTGGTCGAGAACAATAAACACCAAACTAATAGAAAATGCATAAAAAAAAGTTATATTGATAAGAGGAATTTGGATAAACCCATTGTACGATATGGGAATATGCTTGTGAATGGGGACACAAATTATTATGATTTCCTTGTTCCCGAAAATATTCTATCTCCTAGACGTCGCAGAGAATTGAGAATGTTAATTTGTTTCAATTCCCATAATTGGAATGTTACGGATAGAAATAGAAATCCATTATTTTGCAATGAAAACAACATAAGAAACTCTGGAAAATTTTTGGATGAGGACAAGCATCTTAATACGGATACAAATAAATTCATTAAATGCAAATTTGTTCTTTGGCCCAATTACCGATTAGAAGATTTAGCTTGTATGAATCGCTATTGGTTTGATACCAATAATGGCAGTCGTTTCAGTATGTCAAGGATACATATGTATCCACGATTTAGAATTATTTAATTTAATAGTATATTTCCTATATCATATATATATATATCTATATTCCGTGACATTTTCGGTATATGAAAGCCGAAAGATGTATGCATATGCTATGTTATATTTTGGTAAATGATACAGATTGAATGGTGTATCCATTCAATTGGATATAGGAATAAATAAATTAGGGGAATCCTTTTAGATAGAAATAAATTCTTTTCTTTCGTTAATGTGGAAACATATTATCCCTTTCTATCCAAATCAAATTGAAAATTTGATTTGGATAAAATAAAGAAGTAGTATATGAATAAATCCAAATTTTTGTGTGTGTGTACTAGATGTGTGTACTAGATTAAAATAACCGGCATAATTCTTTTTTTTTTTTATTATTTTTCCTGATCGGAAAAATCCATGAAAAAGAAAGAAAAAGGATAGAAAATTTTTTTATGGTCAAAAATTCATTCATTTCCATTATTCCACAAGAAGAAAAAGAAGAAAACAAAGGTTCTGTTGAATTTCAAGTATTCAGTTTCACCAATAAGATACGGAGACTTACTTCACATTTGGAATTGCACAAAAAAGATTTTTTATCACAAAGGGGTCTACGAAAAATTCTAGGAAAACGTCAACGGTTGCTGGCTTATTTGTCAAAGAAAAATAGAGTACGTTATAAGAAATTAATTGGTCAGTTGGATATTCGAGAGCCAAAAACTCGTTAATTTAATCGTTTGAATTTTTTAGTAGTATTCAATTTTTTGTTTTGATGAGTCTCGTTTTGAGGAATTCATGGAATAATGAATTAAGGAAGAAAAGATATGACAGTACCGGTTACAAGAAAAGATCTCATGATAGTCAATATGGGGCCTCACCACCCATCAATGCATGGTGTTCTCCGACTAATCGTTACTCTCGATGGTGAAGATGTTATTGACTGTGAGCCCATATTGGGCTATTTACACAGAGGAATGGAAAAGATAGCGGAAAATAGAACAATTATACAATATCTACCTTATGTAACACGATGGGATTATTTAGCTACTATGTTCACAGAGGCAATAACCGTAAATGCGCCAGAACAATTGGAAAATGTTCAAGTACCTCAAAGAGCTAGCTATATCAGAGTAATTATGCTGGAATTGAGCCGTATAGCTTCTCATTTGTTATGGCTTGGACCTTTTATGGCGGATATCGGTGCACAGACTCCCTTTTTCTATATTTTCAGAGAAAGGGAATTGATATATGATCTATTCGAAGCCGCCACAGGTATGCGAATGATGCATAATTATTTCCGTATTGGAGGAGTAGCTGCTGATCTACCTTATGGATGGATAGATAAATGTTTGGATTTCTGCGATTATTCTTTAACAGGAGTTGTTGAATATCAAAAACTTATTACGTGGAATCCCATTTTTTTGGAACGAGTTGAAGGAGTGGGCATTATTGGTGGAGAAGAAGCTGTAAATTGGGGTTTATCAGGACCGATGTTACGAGCTTCTGGAATCCAATGGGATCTTCGTAAAGTTGATCATTATGAGTGTTACAATGAATTCGATTGGGAAGTCCAATGGCAAAAAGAAGGAGATTCATTAGCTCGTTATTTAGTACGAATCGGTGAAATGAAGGAATCCATAAAAATTATTCAACAGGCTCTAGAAGGAATTCCTGGAGGACCTTATGAAAATTTAGAAGTACGACGCTTTGATAGAGCAAAGAATTCCGAATGGAATGATTTTGAATATAGATTTATTAGTAAAAAACCTTCACCCAATTTAGAATTGTCGAAACAAGAACTTTATGTGAGAGTGGAAGCCCCAAAAGGAGAATTGGGAATTTATTTGATAGGAGATAATAGTGTTTTCCCCTGGAGATGGAAAATTCGTCCACCCGGTTTTATCAATTTGCAAATTCTTCCTCAGCTAGTTAAAAGAATGAAATTGGCTGATATCATGACGATATTGGGTAGTATAGATATCATTATGGGAGAAGTTGATCGTTGAAATGATAATTGATACGACAGAAGTACAAACTATCAATTCTTTTTCTACATCGGAATTTTTAAAAGAAGTGTATGGACTAATATGGATTGTACCCATTTTGACCCTTATATTGGGAATAACAATGGGGGTACTAGTAATTGTGTGGTTAGAAAGAGAAATATCTGCAGCGATACAACAACGTATTGGGCCTGAATATGCTGGCCCGTTGGGAATTCTTCAAGCTATAGCGGATGGGACTAAACTACTTTTTAAAGAGGACCTCCTCCCATCTCGAGGAGATATTCGTTTGTTTAGTGTGGGACCGTCTATAGCGGTTATATCAATTCTACTAAGTTATTTAGTAATTCCTTTTGGGTATCGTCTTGTTTTAGCCGATCTCAGTATAGGTGTTTTTTTATGGATCGCCATTTCTAGTATTGCTCCTATTGGGCTTCTTATGTCAGGATATGGATCGAATAATAAATATTCCTTTTTAGGTGGTCTACGAGCTGCTGCTCAATCTATTAGTTATGAAATACCATTAACTCTATGTGTGTTATCAATATCTCTACGTGTGATTCGTTGGAATATGAACTTTGAACCTCTCTTCTAGAAATAAAAGAAAAAAGAAAGAGGTTCAATGTATTGAATAGATGTTTTCATTTTTTTTTTATTCAGCATTCGGGTTGATGAGTTAAACCAGATAGTTATATGAGTGAAACTAAACAGCTTCCAAATTTGTAGTAAGAAGAAACAATCTCATTCCCTATGTACAAGAATAAAGTTGAAGTAAAAATAAGCAGTGTAAACTGCTTACCCCAAGATTAAGATTTTTTGATTAGTCATCATATCTTGAAGCGGGCGCAAACAAAAGATCAACTGTATGGAGTTTCTACTACTGTCTCATATGTATTACTATACCGGGGATCAATCAAAAGTCAGTGGACGGTTAGGAACACCAAGGTACACAAAGGATTAGTAATGGAGATAATGTAAGGTATCAAAAAAGAGGTATTTCTTCATAAAACGAATCATAATAAGGACTTGAAATTGGTAGAAATGATCAAGTAGTACTTCCCTACGATTCCGATCTAGAGTATGCTCCTATTCACTGGTTAAAGAAATGACTATCAAGAACGAATTAATTCTTTATTTTATTTTTGAGTATCCTCCTCTGAGACAGAAGAACAGGAAAAAAGAAATGGAATGCAGTAATTGAATGAATAATAAAAAAAGGGGATCCCTATTTATTCTTTTCTCTATCCATATTCATACATATCGAATTCTTATCACGATTCATGAACTAATGACTAATTCTTTTTATTTTGTATTGATTGATATAAGGAGTATTTTATTGAAATATTAAGTTATTACCGAACAAAGAGAAATTTTTATTGTAAAGGATGAGATCAATTCGGAAGCACTTTTTTTATTATTCTAGCAGACAGAATTCCATTGGTCTAATTTGGGACTTTCCGATGTATCTTTATTCTATCCATCCAAAGATGGTGATAATACCGAACCCGTCCTTACATTTTTTTTGTGGCCATCGAGGAGCCGTATGAAGCTGAGGTCTCACGTACGGTTTTGAAATAGCGATGGGAACAGTGATGTTATTATCGACTATGATTATCTAACAGTTCAAGTACAGTTGATATAGTTGAAGCACAGTCAAAATATGGTTTTTGGGGGTGGAATCTGTGGCGTCAGCCTATAGGATTTATTGTTTTTCTAATTTCTTCTCTAGCCGAATGTGAGAGATTGCCCTTTGATTTACCAGAAGCGGAGGAGGAATTAGTAGCAGGTTATCAAACCGAGTATTCGGGTATCAAATATGGTTTATTTTATCTTGCTTCTTACCTAAATTTATTAGTTTCTTCATTATTTGTAACAGTTCTTTACTTAGGTGGGTGGAATTTACCTATTCCGTATATATCCATTTCTGAGCTTTTCGGAATAAAAAAAATCGCCGGCATTTTTGGAATAACAATGGGTATCCTTATTACATTAACTAAAGCTTATTTGTTTCTCTTCATTTCTATCACAACAAGATGGACTTTACCTAGAATGAGAATGGACCAGTTATTAAATCTTGGATGGAAATTTCTTTTACCTATTTCTCTAGGTAATCTGTTATTAACAACTTCTTCCCAACTTGTTTCATTATAAATAAGAGAATACGATAACACTATTTTAGATTCATAATCTCTATCAAACAAGAGAAAGAAACGTCAAATTTTTCATGTATATCTACAATATGTTCCCTATGGTAATTGGGTCCATGAATTATGGTCAACAAACAATACGAGCTGCAAGGTACATTGGTCAAAGTTTCATAATTACCTTATCCCACACAAATCGTTTACCTGTAACTATTCAATATCCTTATGAAAAATCGATCACATCAGAGCGTTTCCGGGGTCGAATCCACTTTGAATTTGATAAATGTATTGCTTGTGAAGTATGTGTTCGTGTATGCCCGATAGATCTACCCGTTGTTGATTGGAGATTTGAAAGAGATATTAAAAAGAAACAATTACTTAATTATAGTATAGATTTCGGGGTTTGTATATTTTGTGGTAACTGTGTCGAGTATTGTCCAACAAATTGTTTATCAATGACTGAAGAATATGAACTTTCTACTTATGATCGTCACGAATTGAATTATAATCAAATTGCTTTGGGTCGATTACCAATCTCAATAATTGGAGATTACACAATTCAAACAGTTATGAATTCGACTCAAATAAAAATAGACAAAGATAAACCCTTTGATTCAAGAACAATTACCGATTACTAAGATTTTGTTTTGATATAAAGGATTCAAGCTTTTTATTTTGGGTAGTCAGTAACTACAAATAAAAACTAATGATTGTTGAGAATCACTCTTTGATTTAAACTAAAAATATATTTTTCGTGATGATTTCAAAATAGCAAATTTCAACTACTTTTTTCTTTTTTTTCTTTCGGATAAATATAAATAAAGTAAGGTTGGCCCGATAATTTTATCTATATCTACATTAATCCATATTCAAATTCAATTCAATTATAAATGTATCATATACATTATTATATACAAGAAAACAAAAATAGGGTAACCCCTTTTCCTTTCCTGGACCATTTATTTAGTAAAGTTAAAGTAAGGTCATGAAATAGTTAAAGTTATTTATTTTGTATTTTATACATAATGGGTTTACCTGGACCAATACATGATATTCTTGTTGTATTTCTGGGGTCAATTCTTGTATTAGGGGGTCTGGGGGTAGTATTATTTACCAATCCAATTTATTCTGCCTTTTCATTGGGATTGGTTCTTGTTTGTATATCCTTATTCTATATTTCATCGAACTCCTATTTTGTAGCTGCCGCACAGCTCCTTATTTATGTGGGAGCCATAAATATCTTGATCATATTTGCTGTAATGTTCATGAATGGTTCAGGATATTCCAATAATTCCTATTTTTGGACCATTGGAGATGGGGTCACTTTGATGGTTTGTACAACTATTCTTTTTTCACTAATTACTACTATCCCAGATACGTCATGGTACGGAATTATTTGGACTGCAAGGTCAAACCAGATTATGGAACAGGACCTAATAAATAACGTTCAACAAATTGGGATTCATTTATCAACAGATTTTTATCTTCCGTTTGAACTCATTTCAATAATTCTTTTAGTTTCCTTGATAGGTGCAATTACTATGGCTCGACAATAAGCAATAAAAATACTTAACTTATAATGATTTAATGATTCCCAATTCTTAGAATTATAACTAAATTCTAAATAAATAAATAGAAATTTTTAGTTAAATCTATCTACCGTCAATATCTTCTTTTGTTGTGTAATTGTTCTATTCTAATCAATTGAATCGGTTGAATTGTTATTCATATTGAAATGAATCGAGATTGATAAGGAGTTAGTCAATGATGTTTGAGCATGTCCTTTTCTTGAGTGTTTATTTATTTTCTATAGGTATCTATGGATTGATCACAAGTCGAAACATGGTTAGAGCGCTTATGTGTCTTGAGCTTATACTAAATTCGGTTAATATCAATCTTGTAACATTTTCTGATATATTTGATAGTCGCCAATTAAAAGGAGACATTTTCTCAATCTTTGTTATAGCCATTGCAGCTGCTGAAGCAGCTATTGGACTTGCTATTGTTTCGTCGATCCATCGTAACAGAAAATCAACTCGTATTAATCAATCGAATTTGTTGAATAATTAGTGATAATCATCATAGATAATTTAAATAAAGACACATAAAAATATTTAATAGAATTGAAATACTATTTTTTATTGAATTGTATTTTTATATTTATATTGAAATAATGATGACCAATTTGTTGGCCAATTAATTTTAATTCGCATGTGTAACTCGTATCATCATAATTGTTGAAACGAAAATCAAAGTGTCTTGACCTTTTCTCATAAACAGATTGATTTAAGAAATATATTGATTGTTTTTAATAAACCACTGTTTCGTCTGGTGTCTACAATATTACAATATATAATATATGATTCATTTACTACTAATTTGATTTGACCAGATCGAAAATCTTTTATGTTCAAAACTGTAATTTATAGATCCAATGTCACATTCAGTAAAAATTTATGATACATGTATAGGGTGTACTCAATGTGTACGAGCTTGCCCCACAGATGTATTGGAAATGATACCTTGGGACGGATGTAAAGCCAAGCAAATAGCTTCCGCGCCAAGAACCGAGGACTGTGTAGGTTGTAAGAGATGTGAATCTGCCTGCCCAACAGATTTTTTGAGTGTCCGTGTTTATTTAGGGCCTGAAACAACTCGCAGCATGGCTCTATCTTATTGATACGTTACAAAAAACTCCACTTGAATCATTTGTGATTCCTCTTTACCGACAAAAGCCCGTGCTCGACAAAATATATTATTTTGAGGACGGGCTTCTCTGGTCAAAATGTATCTTGTCTTTATCACGAGTTATTTTCCTTGGTTAACAATACTTGTTGTTTTACCGATATTCGCGGGTTCCTCAATTTTCTTATTCCCTCATAGAGGGAATAAGATGTTTCGGTGGTATACTATATGTATATGCTTATTAGAACTCCTTCTAACGACTTATGCATTCTGTTATCATTTCCAATTGGATGATCCATTAATGCAATTGAAGGAAGATTCTAAATGGATAGATGTTTTTGATTTCCACTGGAGACTAGGAATCGATGGGCTTTCCATAGGACCCATTTTACTGACAGGATTTATCACTACTTTAGCAACTTTAGCAGCTTGGCCAATTACTCGAAATTCGCGGTTGTTCTATTTCCTGATGCTAGCAATGTACAGCGGTCAAATAGGATTATTTTCCTCTCGAGACTTTTTACTTTTTTTCATCATGTGGGAGTTAGAATTAATTCCTGTTTACTTACTTTTATCCATGTGGGGGGGAAAGAAACGTCTCTACTCGGCTACAAAGTTTATTTTGTACACTGCAGGGGGTTCCATTTTTTTCTTAATAGGAGTTCTAGGTATGGGTTTATATGGTTCCAATGAACCAACATTAGATTTTGAAAGATTAATTAATCAATCATATCCTGTGGCATTGGAAATAATATTCTATTTTGGCTTCCTTATTGCTTATGCTGTCAAATTGCCGATTATACCCCTACATACATGGTTACCTGATACCCATGGAGAAGCACATTACAGTACATGTATGCTTTTAGCTGGAATCCTATTAAAAATGGGCGCATATGGATTGATTCGGATCAATATGGAATTACTACCCCACGCTCATTCTATATTTTCTCCTTGGTTGGTGATAATAGGAACAATGCAAATAATCTATGCAGCTTCAACTTCTCTTGGTCAACGTAATTTAAAAAAGAGAATAGCCTATTCCTCTGTATCTCACATGGGTTTCACAATTATAGGAATTGGTTCTATAACCGACATGGGACTCAATGGAGCTATTTTACAAATGCTCTCTCATGGATTTATTGGTGCTGCACTTTTTTTCTTGGCGGGAACGAGTTGTGATAGAACACGTCTTGTTTATCTCGAAGAAATGGGAGGGATATCTATCCCAATGCCAAAAACATTTACCATGTTCAGTAGCTTCTCGATGGCTTCTCTTGCATTGCCAGGAATGAGTGGTTTTGTTGCGGAATTTTTAGTATTTTTTGGACTAATTACTAGTACAAAATATCTTTTAATGTCAAAAATGCTAATTACTTTTGTAATGGCAATTGGAATGATATTAACTCCTATTTATTTATTATCTATGTTACGTCAGATGTTTTATGGATACAAGTTATTTAATATTCCAAACTCTAATTTTTGGGATTCTGGACTACGAGAACTATTTCTTTCAATCTGTATCTTTCTACCCGTAATAAGTATTGGTATTTATCCCGATTTTGTTCTCTCGTTATCAGTTGACAAGGTACACGCTATCTTATCCAATTATTATCATAGATAGTGTTTCATTAATGAAACGGAAGGAAAGTCTTATAATTCTTTGAATTTAATATTTTGAAAATCGTTTGCTGTACTGTATAATGAAAAAAGAAATAAAATGAATAAGAATTGTAATTAGATACATCTCGAGTTTTTGAGAACCATTTTAATTTGAATGATTCCTTGATTCAAACGGTTCTCAAAAACTCATAAAAACAAACTTTCGTTATATATGGGATGATGCTTTTATCTTATGTATTCTTCATGTAGTTTATTCAATTAGATGTTTATGTGAATGAACCATAACTATGTAGACCTATTCCTAATAGATTGATCCCAAAATAGCATATCCAAATTATAATAAATCCTATAGAAGCTACAAGTGCCGAATTCGTACCTTTCCAATTTATATTTGTTCTAGTATGTAAATAAATCGCGAATATGGTCCAAGTAATAAATGCCCAAGTTTCCTTGGGGTCCCAATTCCAATAGGATCCCCATGCCTCATTAGCCCATACTGCTCCACAAAGAATACCTATGGTTAAAAAGGTAAACCCTAGACTAATGACACGATAACTCCAATAATCCAAACGCTCAGTTAATTGATATTTGTAATAATTTTGAAATGAAGGAAAAGAAGTGTTTTTAAAAACACTTCTTTTTTCATTCAAATATTCAATCTCACCAAAGAAAAATGACTTAATTAATAAATTATTGCTTTTACAAAAAATTTTGATGTTTTTTCGAAATGTAATGACTAGAAGAGCGACTGATAATAATGATCCGCATAAAAGAGCTGCATAGCTCAATAACATCATACTTACGTGCATCATTAACCACTGAGATTGTAGAGCAGGTACTAATATTGTGGATTGATGCATTTCAGTTGAAAGACCCGACATGGCAAAGCCTTGAGTAAAAATGGTACTTGGTGCAATTATTGTGCTTAAATCGTTTTTAAGGTTACGTATCTTGGGAATCATATGAATAATGAAGAAACTACACGAAAGGAAGATTAATGACTCGTATAAATTACTTAATGGAAAATGTCCCGAAGAAATCCAACGAGAAATTAATAATCCTGTTATAGAGAAAAAGGTAGCTATCATCCCTTTTTCTGATGAATCACGTAATCCTACAATTTTGTGGACTAATAAGGTCATCAAATGAATCATAATCACAATTGAAATGATCGAAAAAGAGATATGAGTTAATATATGTTCTAAAGTCACAAATATCATAAAAGGGGTCCCATTACAGAATTGGAAATCGCGAATTGAATACATTTTAGGATCTATTGTATCTCTTTTAGAAGATGCCGCCACTCGGACTCGAACCGAGATGCTTTAGCACTGCTTCCTAAGAGCAGCGTGTCTACCGATTTCACCACGGCGGCTTACTTGAAATAATAATAGTCAATTCATGTTGAATCGTCGAGATTCAAGGATTCAATATAGTTTAGGAAACATTAATTAGAATCAATGAATAAAGACTGGTTTGTGGTTTAAATATTTGAATCTTCAATAAAATATCTACCTAGGTAGTATCGTCGTGGGTTTTTTAACAATCAACTTTCATGTACTAGAAACTAAGTTTTCTCCAAACAGTTGGAACTCCATAGTTTTTTCTCGGTTGAGGTATAAAACTAAGAATTGTCTTTTTTTCTCAATTTTTTTATGATTTGTTTTTCATTTATCCGATTTCATGGATTCAAATGAAAAAGATTGAGTTTTTTTTTTTTCAATGAACAAAATCAAATAACTAGGATTTCATATCTATCACAATTTCATCATTAAATACAAATAATTTGTTATTTTTCTAATGATTTCGATACCTTAGTATATTTAAATTAAAGTATTAATATTCTTTATTGCGCATATAATTTATAATACCATTTACAAAACCAATTAAGTTTTGGGATAGGCATATAACAAAAGAGTTTCAATCTCTATCACAATTGTACTTTTCAATTGTGAAAAGTACAATTGTGATAGGGAAAAAAATAATACTTAGAACCCAATATACAAAAAACTCTTATTCTATATATCACAGCAATGAGTTCTAAGTATTATTGAGAAATTTAATACAGAAAAATACATTAGTTAACATTAATCTTACAAAATTTGGGGTTCTTTAGGCTATATCAATTGAGATTATTCTAAGACTTTATTATTTGTTTGTCGCACAAAAAAACTTTTTGAATGCCCGGTGGAAACCGATTTCGCTAAAGAAAAAGTTTTTACTGCAACTAAATATCCTTTTTTCTTCCAAATATTTCTACGAATACGTTTTTTTGACATAGAAGTACGTTTTTTTGGAACTGCCAT